GTATCCAGCAAGAAGAAGAAGATTGATGAAATTGGAAATATCGACAAATTCTTGCCTTGCGCGGGATAAGGAAATAAAAAAACCCACTTGTACAATTTAATCTATATCGAATTTAAATATCAGAATAGCTGATATAGTCGTCATTCAATGGGTTAGGTCCACTTACTTTTTATTTATTTAAAATTTTATTTTATGCTGGGTTTGATAAGAACAACGGAGAAGTAAGAATACTTTGGTTTGGTAATTCATAATAGTGATTGGACATTTCATAAAAATAATTAGACATCTAATTCTAGAATATTCCTGTCAACAAACAACAATTTTAATAATTAAACATTAAAAAAACTACTCTCTCATTACAGGAGAGGGTAGACTAGTTCTAATAACTACAATTATTAATTACTATTTATACTTATAGTAACTAATAATGAATTAATAATGTTTCATTTTTTAATAAACTTTCTAACTATAACTCGTAATAATAAAAAGTCATTATAATGGTGGTTACCATTTGCTTTTTACAAATAAAAAGAATATCTCTATTCTACACCGAAAACGAAGACTAAAACTTTAGTTTAGTGAAAAAAGCCCCTTATCGGATTTGAACCGATGACTTACGCCTTACCATGGCGTTACTCTACCACTGAGTTAAAAGGGCCCTTTGTATTCAATTCATGAATTATAGCCATTTTAATTATGAGTCTACTGCACTGCATACTGCAAACAAATACAAATATAAATAATATATGTATATATCATGTACATATCATATACATAGGGGTTTCGTTTATATTTATAAAGTAAAGGATCAATTCGATTTACCCTCAAAAGGTGAAGCGGGTCAATTTTATTTTAATAATGCAATGAATTGTTTCAAGACCGACCCCGCCTGTTTCCTTTTACTGATCAATCAAAACGAGATTTACTCGATTGATACATGTACCAATCTGACACTGACATAGATTCAATAGATTTTATTGAATTATGTGATGAAGGTATTCGTACCCTGAACCGAATTTTTATAAAAAAGTAAAAAAGAGAATTTCTATTGTTTTTGAATTTTCTGACTTAATGTGAGATAGTGATATGCATGGCCTATTTTATCTGAACAATGAAGGAAGCAACGAGTTTTAAGTTAAAATTAATGAGTGAAGAAGAAAAGAAATTAAGTGAGTTTTTACACCCTTTTCCGTTATGCTGGACCAATCACTGCCCGAACGGACAGAATCCTATACCTCCTTTCGCTATATTCGCTATACTATATATAGTATTTTATATAAATACAAATTAAATAAAATAAAGCAAAAAAAAAAAAATAAATAAATGAAAATTGGACGGTTCATTTATTCCCATCCAATAAAAAATTCTATGGAATCATAACACAAAAGTAGAAAAGAGTGTTTGGATTTAGTCATATCATTAGATTATATTGACAATTCCAAAAAACTATACATACTATCATCATAGTATGATGACAGTCGGGCGGATATGCCCCTATCGTCTAGTGGTTCAGGACATCTCTCTTTCAAGGAGGCAGCGGGGATTCGACTTCCCCTGGGGGTACTACGAAAGGAAGTTGATTATGGATTATCCATAAGCCTAGAATGAATTCTTCCTGGGTCGATGCCCGAGCGGTTAATGGGGACGGACTGTAAATTCGTTGGCGATATGTCTACGCTGGTTCAAATCCAGCTCGGCCCAAAAATTCGCCGCTCCATAAATATGATATAACCAATGATATAAGAAATTTGTCCTCCATAAAAATGGAATCCTTCTCTTTTACGGATCAAGCATTTTTTCTTATGTATCCATGTTTTTCTGATTCATTCTGATCTTTCTAAGACTCTAGATTGGTAATACATAATCAAAGATTATGAAAAGAAAAATAGTTTTTTCTCGTTGAAAGGTTGATTATCCATTTTTGGCACTAAAAAAACATGGGTTACTAGTAATCTGTGTTACTTTGACTATAGTCCATATCTCCGTGTTACTTTCAGTATAGTCTATATCTATGTGTATATAATATCAGTTAGTATATCATTCATGTCTCTCTTACAACACGACGAATAAAATAAAATGGTTTTTTAAAACCATTAAGAATAAAACCATCAAGAATAAAACCATTAAGAATATGTATACCATACACCTCGCTGGGATTGTAGTTCAATTGGTCAGAGCACCGCCCTGTCAAGGCGGAAGCTGCGGGTTCGAGCCCCGTCAGTCCCGAACTAGGATCCGATCCGTTAAATAAATGGATAAATTTATTTAACGTGAAAAAAGAAAGAGGGAGCAAGAGCTAATACCCAGCGGGATCCCTATTTCTTTTGTTTTTATTTCGTATTTATCATCATACAAATACGGGAATTTCCATTTCTTTCATTAGTGCCGATTGATAAGAGAGACATAACATAATAGTTAGATTCGTACAATCGGTAGTATTCTTATATTTACTTTACTATTTTAATTTAAGAGATACTTGTCCACTTTTGTTTTTCAATATTCTTGATGAATAAAATAGAAAAGAGTACCCCTTTTTACCGGAGTACATATCCAAATTGTATTCGTTTATTGTACGAGACACAACGAACTTAACATAAGTGCCTTGATAGAGTATTCGTCGGGGTAAATGAAAACCCCTTTGAGTTCCAACTTTTTTTGGGGGGTATCCTCAATGACTAATTGGAAACAATCTATCTCATTTTCATTCAAATAAACTAAATTGCACACTCAATTTTTTATGTATGCCTTCCAGTTCCAGTCCCAATTGAAGGAAGAAATACTAACAAAATAAAAGAGGAGAACGAGTAACACTCCTTTTTATTAAATTCATTGAAATTATATTCGATTTTTTCTACTTAACTCGTCCTTTTTCCATCTCACTCCTACTCTTTTCTTTGGATCTGTGTGTGTCATCCATAGAATACCATACTAGTCATATAATACCTCATAATTGTATGTATAAGTATAATATAATGAAGGAGGAATATATAGGGAAGACGATAGGCTTGGGTTATTTATAGAAAAGAAAAAGTGGAAAAGGATGTAAATTTCCTGATCCAATAAAGAATCCTTTTTCAGATTTAGTATAGATAAAGGATCTTACTATGTTATACTATTCAATTCTCGACAATGAATTTATTTGATAGATCATATATTGTTATTCATAATACTGATCCGATTCAGTATCATCAGGATGCAATTCATCCCATTGAATTTACAGGAATCCAATTTCTCATCTCTATGGGATTAGATCCCGAGTTATTGCGAAGTAAAAAAAATGAGATTATGGAAGTAAATATTCTCGCATTTATTGCTACTGCACTGTTCATTCTAGTTCCTACTGCTTTTTTACTTATCATCTACGTAAAAACAGTCAGTCAAAATGACTAATTTGATTGAAACTTGAATTATTAGTTCTTATCAATGATTGAATAAAGGAATTCAAACTTCAAGTCTTAAACGAAATGATCTGGCTGGAATCATAAGTATCTGAGATAGTAGTATCTAAGCCTAGATAGTATGGTATATATATATACTATTATATAGTATATATTATCATATTCATTATTTTCATAGAAAATTGTATTGTATACGGATATAGACTTTTTCCTATAAAAAAAGCCCATATCTAGATCAATATACAACATGTATGTACATGGATTAGATGTATATCTAAATAGTACATCAAAATAGCAGCCCAATTCTTTTTTTTTTTGCTACATTTACCTGTGTGTATTTCGATCGATCCAAAATAATCGAAGGCCAACTGTTCTAATTCTTAACCTATTTTAGAATTTATTTATATAGGATAGATCCTGAGATCCATCAAAAGAATCAATGGAGCAAGAATAATATGGGCGTATACTAATCTATTAGAAATTTAAAAATAAATAAAAAAAAAGAAAAGAAAACGAAACCAAAGAATCTTTTTATTTTTTTAGATTTCCCACCACAAGAAGCTATTGCTTGATCCATTAACAGAAAACATGATCCGCGGAGTTCTATATCTATGATAATTTATTCAGATTTGTAAAAGGGAATAGGTTAATAGAGTAGACTCCATTCCATTTTTTATGCTTTTTTGACTCATCTCATGTCTTAAGCATAAAAAATGGAGAGGAGTCTAAAAGAAAGGTGAAATACACGATACGTGAATCGTGCAACGAAAGAAGGATCTAATCTTCTTATGTGTAGAACCTCTTTTCTTTGGTTTGGACAACAACTAGTCACTTCCAATAGAAAGTATGTATTGCCATAATCTAATTAGATTAGCGGAACGACTTTATGTTCTCTTAGAACAGTAAAAGTAAAAAAAGAGGGAAACAAATAAAGAAAAAAATAAAAAACCCATTTCTGGTTTTTGTTCATTGTAATATTCATAATTCTGGTAAGAACTGGTTTATTAAAATAGAATGTTTAGGAAGAATCCGGTTGAAAAAATTTTCCTATCATGCGTAGATTTTAGTTTTGAAATAGAACTATAGTAAAGTAATCATTCATTGTTTGATCGAATGGTTATTATTCATTATTGTATTTTCTTATTCATTACTGTATTTCAGTATAATTTTGAAACAGAGACATTCTTAAAAAAGAAAAAGCTTCGCAAAACGCTCAATTAAACAATTCATACAATTAAATTAAAAAACTAGTAGTACCCCTCCCTAAAGTCCACTCCTTCCCCATACTACGAGTGAGAGGGAAAATGTAAAGACTACCATTAAAGCAGCCCAAGCGAGACTTACAATATCCATATGAATTATGTCTCCTATCTCTATGAAGGAATTATTTAATTATTGATCAATAATCATAGTGGAATTAATGGTGCAGAGTCAAAATATAATTCTGACTTAAAGCTATTAATGAACCAATCCAATGAATCTACTTGTAACAATATTCTAAGATTTCTGGTAGAATTTTGAAGTATAAGTATTAAGTACAGATATGATACACATACCTTTTCTTGAAAAATTAGATAGCAAAGGAATACTTCTATCCTAATGAAATGAAACATGTGGGAATACTAAGACCTTTTGTTTGTTACCCTTTTTTTTTCGACTTTTACTTTTACTCTATAAAAATAAGAGTTGACCGACTATCCTGATTGAATGTTTGATTACTCAGAGACCCTCGTGAGTCTGGATATAAAGTTTCTTCAATCCTTTCCACAACTCTTAAATGGATTTCCCATCAGCCTATCCAATCTAATTCCAGATGGAGTCAGTAGACACAATTTTAGTAATGGTAGTAAAAAATAATTAGGAATTCTTGATACTCTTTCGTACAATCTCTTCTTCAATCCTAGAAGAAAAATGGATTGTCTTTTAGGAACCTTTGGATACTTTCGACCTCTGATTTTCGTCGTTCTGAATACCAGAATTGACTCTCACTATTTTTTTTATAATATTGAGAGTCAATCATATTACTAAGTAAGACTCACTTCATCCCTATTTGTATCGGTTTGAGTCACACCCAAGGACCAGATTTTGAGAAAAAAAAAACTATTGATAGGCTTATACTTCTCCGGCTCCGGGGACAAAATTCGTCGAATTAAATCAGTAGAATAAGAAATCCCCCGTTTTTTGTTGATCAGGCGACACCCAGATTTGAACTGGGGATAAAGGATTTGCAGTCCCCTGCCTTACCACTTGGCCATGTCGCCAAATCCGATCCAAATCTCAAAAAAAAATATAAAATAGGTAAAAAAAGAGTATTCATCCATATTCTTTTACTAAGATTCTATTACTAATTCTTTTCTTTTTTTTTATCCAATCCAATTATTCTCTTCGATTGGTTATCACACCCCTTAAAAACTCCCCTTCTCCTTCCATTGAGAAGGTAAAAAATGGATTTTCGGTCACAGACTGAAAAATTTAGTGCAAATTGGAACCATTAACTATTTTTTTTTGAATTAGTGAAAAGTTCTTCAATTTGTATCTCAAATTGTTGCCTTTCCTTACTGGCATAACAAATCAATTTAAATATAACAATATATATGATATGTGTATATGTAAACCCACACCCCAAAAACAAAAATTGTTACACATATACCGGGACGAATCTTTTTTATGTACATATCCCATATCCTTATAGGGAATCGTCGTGTTTTTTTTTTTTCGTTTTCTATAATACAATAGAAAAAGTAGAAATTATGATATAGTGTGATCTGACTTCTGTTGCCACAAGCAAAATTGCTATAAAAAAAAAGATGAGATGAGATATGTGGATAGGTGAATAGCTATACCGGCATATACTTTACTTAGGAAATATTATTCCTATTACGCAATTCAATCATATTCCATAAATCCATATATTATATATAGTAAAAGTCAAATTATATTTATATTATTATATTATATAGTATATAGTAAAATAGTAAAATATATAGTAAAATAGTAAAAGTTATATTTATATTTTATATATAGTAAAAGTCAAAAAATCCGAAATTTTTTTTTCAACATGAAAAAAAATTAACTTTAACTAAAGGGGAAACCATATTACTACTGGCTTTCTTTATCTCATTCATAGAGATTCGATTTCATTCTGAATCCATTTATTTTTTTGGTACCCAATCAATCTAATCGTATTATCATAATAATAGGTAGAAGTTGGATGAATTTTTATATTCTATATAAGACTCCATAAGTGTAAGTGGCGGAATTATTCTGGGAATGCTTTATAAATTCATTTCCATTTGTACCTGTCGCAAATTCGAACTTGTCTTGCGTCGAAAATGCTCTTCATTCCTCTGTCTCATTTCCGTTCTCATACGTATGAAGTACATTTACGGGGTTGTCTAAAATTTCATGTGATTCAGTAAACAGAATATACATTCCATCATTGCGAAATCGAACCATATGGATCGATAAATAGTGAGCTAATAATGGGATTTTTCGATAAAGGGGAAACTGAAAATTAAGATGCTCTGGAATGATGGAAATGAGGGAATGTCCACAATACCTGGATTTAGTCAGATCCAATTTGAGGGATTTTGTAGGTTTATTAATGAGGGCTTGACGGAAGAATTTCATAAGTTTCCGAAAATTGAAGACACAGATCAAGAAATTGAATTTAAATTATTTGTAGAAAGATATCAATTGGTGGAACCCTTGATAAACGAAAGAAATGCTGTGTATGAATCACTCACATATTCTTCTGAATTATATGTACCCGCGGGATTAATTTGGAAAACCGGTAGAGATATGCAAGAAGAAACCATTTTTATTGGAAACATTCCAATAATGAATTCCTTGGGAACCTTTATAGTAAATGGAATATACAGAATTGTGATCAATCAAATATTGCAAAGTCCTGGTATTTACTACCGTTCAGAATTGGACCATAACGGAATTTCTGTCTATACCAGCACCATAATATCAGATTGGGGAGGGAGATCAGAATTAGAGATTGATAGAAAATCAAGGATATGGGCCCGTGTGAGTAGGAAACAAAAAATATCTATTCTAGTTCTATCGTCGGCTATGGGTTCGAATCTAAGAGAAATTCTGGATAATGTTTGTTACCCTGAAATTTTCTTGTCTTTCCTTAATCTGAATGATAAGGAGAAAAAAAAGATTGGGTCAAAAGAAAGTGCTATTTTGGAATTTTATCAACAATTTGCTTGTGTAGGCGGGGATCCGATATTTTCTGAGTCTTTATGTAAGGAATTACAAAAGAAATTTTTTCAACAAAGATGTGAATTAGGAAGGGTTGGTCGACGAAATATGAACCGTAGACTGAATCTTGATATACCTCAGAACAATACATTTTTGTTACCACGAGATGTATTGGCTGCTGTGGATCATTTGATCGGAATGAAATTTGGAATGGGTACACTTGATGATATGAATCACTTGAAAAATAAACGTATTCGTTCTATAGCGGACTTGTTACAGGATCAATTTGGACTGGCTCTTGTTCGTTTAGAAAACGCAGTTCGAGGAACTATATCTGGAGCAATTCGTCATAAATTGATACCGACTCCTCAAAATTTGGTAACTTCAACTTCATTAACAACCACTTATGAATCGTTTTTTGGCCTACATCCTTTATCTCAAGTTTTGGATCGAACTAATCCATTGACACAAATTGTTCATGGGCGAAAATTGAGTTATTTGGGTCCTGGAGGATTGACGGGTAAAACTGCTAGTTTTCGGATACGAGATATTCATCCTAGCCACTACGGACGTATTTGTCCAATTGATACGTCCGAAGGAATCAATGTTGGACTTATTGGATCCTTAGCCATTCATGTGAGGATTGGCCATTGGGGATCCATAAAGAGTCCGTTTTATAAAATATCTGAAAGATCAAAAAAGGAGGCACAGATTGTTTATTTATCACCAAATAGAGATGAATATTATAGGGTAGCAGCTGGAAATTCTTTGGCCTTGAATCAGAGTATTCAGGAAGAACAGGTTGTTCCAGCTCGATACCGTCAAGAGTTCCTGACTATTGCATGGGAACAGATTCATCTTAGAAGTATTTTTCCCTTCCAATATTTTTCTATTGGAGCTTCTCTCATTCCTTTTATCGAGCATAATGATGCAAATCGGGCTTTAATGAGTTCTAATATGCAGCGCCAAGCAGTTCCGCTTTCTCAGTCCGAGAGGTGCATTGTTGGAACTGGACTGGAACGTCAAACGGCTCTAGATTCGGGGGTTTCCGCTATAGCCGAACACGAGGGAAAGATCATTTATACTGATCCTCACAAGATTATTTTTGCAAGTAATGGAGACACTACTATAAGTATTCCATTAGTTATCTGTCAACGTTCCAACAAAAATACTTATATGCATCAAAAACCTCAGGTTTCGCGAGGTAAATGCATTAAAAAGGGACAAATTTTAGCGGACGGTGCGGCTACAGTTGGTGGGGAACTCACTTTAGGAAAAAACGTATTAGTAGCTTATATGCCATGGGAAGGTTACAATTTTGAAGACGCAGTACTAATTAGTGAACGTTTGGTATATGAAGATATTTATACTTCTTTTCACATCCGGAAATATGAAATTCAGACTCATATGACAAGCCAAGGACCTGAAAGAATCACTAGGGAAATACCACATCTAGAGGCTCATTTACTCCGCAATTTAGACAGAAATGGAGTTGTGATGCTGGGATCTTGGGTGGAAACAGGTGATATTTTAGTAGGAAAATTAAGGCCTCAGACGGCAAACGAATCCTCGTATGCTCCAGAGGATAGATTATTAAGAGCCATTCTTGGAATTCAGGTATCCACTGCAAAAGAAACTTCTCTAAAACTACCTATAGGCGGAAGAGGGCGCGTTATTGACGTGAGATGGATCCGGAAAAGGGGGGGTTCCAGTTATAATTTAGAAATGATTCGTGTATATATTTCACAGAAACGTGAAATCAAAGTAGGTGATAAAGTAGCTGGAAGACATGGGAATAAAGGTATCATTTCCAAAATTTTGCCTAGACAAGATATGCCTTATTTGCAAGATGGAACACCTGTTGATATGGTCTTCAACCCATTAGGAGTACCATCACGAATGAATGTGGGACAGATATTTGAATGTTCGCTCGGGTTAGCGGGAGATCTGTTAAAAAGACATTATAGAATAGCATCTTTTGATGAGAGATATGAGCAAGAGGCTTCGAGAAAGCTAGTGTTTTCTGAATTATATGAAGCCAGTAAGCAAACAAAAAATCCATGGGTATTTGAACCGGAATATCCGGGAAAAAGCAGAATATTTGATGGAAGAACAGGAAATCCTTTCGAACAACCTGTCTTAATAGGAAAGTCCTATATTTTAAAATTAATTCATCAAGTTGATGATAAAATCCATGGACGTTCTAGTGGACATTACGCACTTGTTACACAACAACCCCTTAGAGGAAGGGCAAAGCAAGGGGGACAACGAGTAGGAGAAATGGAAGTTTGGGCTTTAGAGGGATTTGGTGTTGCTCATATTTTACAAGAGATGCTTACTTATAAATCTGATCATATTAGAGCTCGTCAAGAAGTACTTGGTGCTAC